AATTAAAATAAAAAAAGAATAGATAGTAGGAATTCTCTTATCCCATTCGGAAAGATATCATCTCATAATTATCTATGGCTGTTTATGTCTCTAGCATGACCACTTGATAAAATGTGGAGGAAGGTAGGACAAATGGCCGATACTACTGGAAGGATTCCTCTTTGGATAATAGGTACTGTAGCCGGTATTCTTGTGATCGGTTTAATCGGTATTTTCTTTTATGGTTCATATTCCGGATTAGGTTCATCCCTGTAATAATCGGATGAACTGAGTTGTAGACATGAAAGCATAAGAACTCAACGGGATCCCCCTCGAATCAGACAAGGAAAGAGGGGGTAAGTCCCGTTGAGTTCTTAATAATCATAATATTTTTTTTTTTAGAGATGTTTCAAAAACCTCCACCTTTTCTGATGATGTTTTTAAAAAATGAACTTCGTTAATTGATTCAGAACATCTGTTACTCAATAGTATCTGTCAATACTTAAAACAAAGAAGGAATCACTCGATTTACCCTTTTTGGATGACTCACAATTATATATAAATATAATCTATTTATATCAATCAGATATCATGCAAACCCTTTCTATACTAATAGAATAGAACCTTACTCCATTTAATCTAATAAATATTTAATCTAATAAAAGTGAAATTTTTTTTTTATAAGTTCGTTGAAATTGAAGAAGTTCTATATTGCTCAATAAATTGACCTATATTTATTTGTCCACTACCACTATGTTACGTAAGAAATCTAAAAAAGGGTTATGATAAAACAAACCTATAAAAAAAAAAAAAAAAAAAATGAAAACTACAAATATCCATTTTTTACGAACGGGATCGAGAATCTTTATTAATTCGACACAAGAAAGGGTTGGGTAAAATTCCGTTTCTTGTGTCAAGGACTAGGAGACGAACAATCTCCCCTAAAATCCTTTGTTCCTCGCATTTATACTTTGGTTTCTATTCTCCGCTTATTTATCTTTTGTTTTGATTCTAGTCAAATATAAAACTATTGATTCATTCTATATCATACCGTTTCAATTTGGATTGAAAAAACAAATAAATAAAGAAGAGTTAAGTAAAACAGTCGCCTTCACAATATACTATGACCAGGAATGCGGTATTAAGTAATTCCCGAAATCCGGTAGAATAAAGAATATAAATAAGCAAAATTTTTTTGATCATACATAATTCCCAACAAAAATTTGTTTATTTTTAGAGCTTGATGTTGATAAATCCGCAGATCTAGAAATTCATTTCGGACAATTGAACCTTCTCAAACTGTTTCTTTTTAAGAACCAAAAAGATTTGTGCCAAAATAACAGATGCCAAGAAGAGCAAAAGACCTTGGACACGTAATGGATCTTGAAGTACTATTTCCGCATCTCCCTGACCAAATCCACCCACATTAGGATTACTCGTTAATGGTTGATCAAGTTTGATGGATTCGCCCTCTGAAACAAGAAGTTCCGGTCCTGGAGGGATAATATCAACCACTTGACGTCCATCCGATGCATCCGCTATGGTTATTTCGTACCCCCCTTTTTCTTTTCGTATTATTTTGCTTACTATACCTGCCGCTGTAGCATTATAAACATTATTGTTACTCTTGCTCCCGTCGGGATAAATCTGACCCCTTCCCCTGTTCCCGCCTACATATATGGGATATTTTAAGAAATGCACATCTTTCTTAGTAGCGGGGTCCGGGGAAAGAATAGGAAAGGTGATTTCACTATATTTCTGACCAGGAACCGGACCTATCACAAGAATATTTTTTTTAGTGGGACGATAGCTCTGAAAAGACAGATTTCCTATCTTTTCTTTAATCTCGGGCGAAATACGATCGGGAGGGGCTAATTCAAACCCCTCGGGTAAAATAAGAACAGCCCCGACATTCAAAGCTCCTTTTTTACCATTAGCAAGAACTTGTTTCAGTTGCAGATCATAAGGAATTCGAACAACTGCTTCAAATACAGTATCAGGAAGTACCGCTTGTGGAACCTCGATATCCACGGGTTTATTAGCTAAATGGCAATTGGCACATACAATACGGCCAGTCGCTTCTCGTGGATTTTCATAACCCTGCTGTGCAAAAATGGGATATGCATTTGAAAGGGGTGCCTGGGTTAGTATATATATCATGAGCGATACGGAAATGGATCGAGTAATCTCTTTCTTTATCCAAGAAAAGGTATTTTTAGTTTGCATGGTCCAATCATTGATCCCGAAAATTTCTACAATAAAATTAGGTAGGTCGCTAGTACAGTTCCCTATCTATAATTTTGCTATTTACTTAAATATTAAATATAAATAATTTTACTGGAATATTGGAGGAATCCCTTGGATGGGTAGTAAGTACAATTTTGAATGTTTTGCTTATGTACAAAGTAACAAATATTATAATTGGATCGTTCGATCACTTTTCAGTCATTCATTGAATGATAAATCACTACAAGTGAAGGAGATACCCGATTTAAATAACGAAAGATCCAATATTTAAAAATTGTATCTAAAATGACTGGAAAAGTAGAAACAAGACCGGATATAATTTGATCATTATGAGCAAATCCAAAATCTTTGTAGACAGAGCCAATCATTAATTCCCAACCGTGGGGCGAATGGAATCCTATACATAAATCAGTTAATAAAAGAATAGAAAAAGCTTTTATTGTGTCGCTTAAGTTGTATAGGAATTCTTGAAACCAAGAGTTAAGAATAACAAGTTCTTCATTACCTAGAATAGAATAACCACTTAGAATACCGAAACAGATTATATTTGTCGAGAAGTGTAAAATTGTATGGATGCGATCCTCGTTGTGCATCTTGATCAATTGGATCGTTTCTTTGTAGATTTCGATGCGAGGCTTTTGTAAATGTGTTTCCGGGTATTCCTTTATCATTTCGTCCAAACGTAAGAGTTCCTCTAAGTCTATGAATTCTTTTAGAATACTCTTTTCTTGAATATCATTCAAAAAAATTTCGGATTGCCTAGTATTCCACCAATTAGTAAACCAAGATTCCAGACTTTTATTAAATGAGAGAGAGATCCACCAAGGCAAAAATACTATAGATGCAAGATATAGAAGGGAAATTAATACTTTCTTTTTTGCCATTTTTTCGTCTGTGAATTTCAAAATTTTTAATGAACGCACCTCATTCGTCGACTCTATATGATACTAATATTTCTATCAAGCATAAGTTCTATTACAAGTCATCGATGTATTTCCGGATTTTTTTGTGATTCAGTACAGCGGTTAGTCCTTGAATTTAGAAAGAATATAGAATAAGAAAGAGCCCTCTTCAAATTAATAGTAGTCGGATTTCGAGACGAAAGAACTCCCGTTCTATCAAAATATCAAATATTTAGAAAAAAAAATTCTTTACTTTATGATGAAATGTTTTGTTTTGATATATGATGAATCTATCATTTAGATTTGTTACTGAATTGAGTTAAGTGGATTTACATACGCATAAAAAAAATTGTGGACATAAAAAATTTAGTTTTAGAATTATTTCATATACGTTTGCTTTGGCTCGAGTAAGCGTTCTGAAGAAACTTCAGTTAAGTTATGCTATAGAAAAAAAGATGATTCTTGAGTTTTTTATCTCTTGCAAAGTATTCATTCTTCAGTTCCTTTTTTCAAAATACTTCAATTGGTACACGCAAGAAATAGGCCAATTCAGCAGCTTTTTGCTCAATCTCTCGTGGAGTAAAATTCTCATCAGTACGAGTCAAGGGAATGGCTCCTTGTCCTTTTATTTCCATATAAAGGACACGACGAGCATAAATACCCTCTTTAATTTCTATTCTGATGGACTGAATGTCTTTCATAAGGAATCGGAGGAATATGCGACGATTTTTTCCAGGAAATCCCCAACGAAAAATACACACTATGCCCTCTTTTATATCGAATCGATCATAACCACTACCTACATTCCACGAAATTGTGCACCACAAATAGGAGCTAATAAAAAGACCTGCGATCCCATAGAAAGACATCACGATACCTTGTGGAAAAAAAATTATTTGCTGAGAAGGAAATAAAGATATAAAATTCCTACCAAAATAACTGGACGTTCCAACCAATAAAAACCCTAATGAACCTAAAAAAAGAATAAAGGCCCAACAGAAATTACTTGTTTTTCGAGACCCCGCTATAAGTTCTACCCATATACGTTCTGATCGCCAACTCATACTCTAACTAGACCTAGTTGCATTTTATTGGAATTGGGAGAATAACAAAAATAATTTTTTTTTTACTTTTTTTTTGTTTCCGAAGTAACTCTCATCAACCAGCACTATTATGATGTGAACCTTTAGGGATAATTCATCGAATTTCTTAGATCCAAACTAAAATAATAACATCCCTTTCATATGATTTCCTAATACATATAGATATATTGACTTTACATTTCAGAAATTCTCCCCGATCCCGATCTATTTGAAAATAGTTATAATTCATTTATCATGTTTACACATACATAAGAGCTTATGCCCGAAGGAAGCCGCATATTATACCATATTTTACTAAATAGATATCCGTGTTATGATCCAAGTAAGTCTTGAAAAAAAAATATATATATATAAGATTTGTCCTTGTTGTATCTAAAAAATCTTGTTTTTTTGAACATAAAGAGATAAAGAAGCCATTGCAATTGCCGGAAATACTAAGCCCACTAAAGGCACAAAAATGGAGGGGAGACTGTTGAGAGTTATCATAGAATGGGTACCTCGATTTAATATTTGTACCTGTTATTTATTGTTATATTTATTGTTTTATATTTGAACCTTATCCTTATATTGTTATAAAGATATCTTATAATTCATATATAATTGTTATATTATACTAAGTATACCTAAGTGAGTATATATATACTTAATAGGGATAGGGTGAGTATATATATACTTAATAGGGATAGGGAGTCTATAAGTATATGTTTTAAGAAATATATATTAATTAATAATATATTAATTAATAAAATACAATAAATATATAAATAAA